AGTTCAGGAATTACTAAACATGGGACCATAGAGGTAGATTCAATCATAAAAAAAGAGGATTTGATTGAGTATCGAGGAGCAAAAGAATTTAGTCCGAAATACCAAATGAAAGTAGATCAGTTTTTTTTCATTCTCGAAGAAGTGCATATCTTGCCGGGATCCTCATTCATAATGGTCCGGAACAATAGTATCATTGGAGTAGATACACGACTCACTATAAATACAAGAAGCCGAGTAGGTGGATTAGTCCGAGTGGAGAGAAAAAAAAAATATATTGAATTGAAAATCTTTTCTGGAGATATTCATTTTCCTGGAGAGACAGATAAGATATCCAGGCACAGCGGCATTTTGATACCACCCGAAACGGAAAAACAAAATTCTACGGAATCAAAAAAATTGAAAAATTGGATTTATGTTCAACGTATCACACCTACCAAGAAAAAGTATTTTGTTTCGGTTCGACCTGTAGTCACATATGAAATAGCCGATGGGCTAAATTTAGCAACACTTTTCCCTCAGGATCTTTTGCAGGAAAAGGATAATGTCCAACTTAGAGTTGTCAATTATATCCTTTATGGAAATGGCAAGTCAATTCGCGGAATTTACCACACAAGTATTCAATTAGTTCGGACTTGCTTAGTATTGAATTGGGACTACGAACAAAATGGTTCTAGAGAAGAAGTTCATGCTTCCTGTGTTCAAGTAAGGGCAAATGATCTGATTCACGATTTCATAAGAATTGAGTTAGTCAAGTCCGCTATTTCGTATACCGGAAAAAGGTATGATAGGGCAAGTTCTGGATTGATTCCCGATAATGGATTAGATCGCAACAATATAAATCCTTTTTATTCCAAGGCGAGGATTAAATCACTTAGCCAACATCAAGGAACTGTTGGTACGTTGTTGAATCGAACGAAGGAATGCCAATCTTTGCTAATTTTGTCATCATCCAATTGTTCTCGAATTGGTCCATTCAATAGTTCGAAATATAATCATGTGACAAAAGAATCCGATCCCATAATCCAAATTAGGGATTTATTAGGTCCCTTAGGAACGATTGTACCTAAAAAATCTAATTTTTATTCAGCTTACCATTTAATAACTCATAATCTGATCTTGTTAAAGAAATATTTGCTACTTGACAATTTAAAAGAGACTTTCCAAGTACTTCAAGTAATTAAATATTTTTTAATAGATGAAAAGAGGAGGATTTATAATCCTGATCCATGCAGTAACATCGTTTTGAACCCATTCCATTTGAATTGGTGCTTTCTCCATCCCAATTATTGGGAAGAGACATCAACAATAATTAGCCTTGGACAATTTTTTTGTGAAAATGTATGTCTATTTAAATACGAACCACACGTAACCAAATCTGGTCAAATTTTAATTGTTAATGTTGACTCCTTAATTATAAGATCAGCTAAGCCTTATTTGGCCACTCCAGGAGCAACTGTTCATGGTCATTATGGGGAAATCCTTTACGAAGGAGATACATTAGTTACATTTATATATGAAAAATCGAGATCTGGTGACATAACACAAGGTCTTCCAAAAGTGGAACAAATCTTAGAAGTGCGTTCGATTGATTCAATATCGATGAACCTCGAAAGGAGAATTGAAGGTTGGAACGAACGTATACCAAGAATTCTTGGGATCCCCTGGGGGTTCTTAATTGGAGCTGAGCTAACCATAGCCCAAAGTCGTATCTCTTTGGTTAATAAGATCCAAAAGGTTTATCGATCCCAGGGAGTACAGATACATAATAGACATATAGAGATTATTGTACGTCAAGTAACATCAAAAGTGTTGGTTTCAGAAGATGGAATGTCTAATGTTTTTTCACCTGGAGAATTAATCGGATTGTTGCGAGCGGAACGAGCAGGGCGTGCTTTGAACGAATCGATCTGTTATCGGGCAATCTTGTTGGGAATAACAAGAGCGTCTCTGAATACTCAAAGTTTCATATCCGAAGCAAGTTTTCAAGAAACCGCTCGAGTTTTAGCAAAAGCTGCTTTACGAGGTCGTATTGATTGGTTGAAAGGCCTGAAAGAAAACGTTGTTCTAGGGGGGATTATACCTGTTGGTACTGGATTCCAAAAATTTGTGCATCGTTCAAGGCAAGATAAGAACATTTATTTGGAAATCAAAAGAAAAAATCTCTTCGAGTTGGAAATGAAAGATATTTTGTTACACCATAGAGAATTATTTTGTTCTTACGTGACAAACAATTTCCATGAGACAAATTTCCATGAAACATCAGAAAAATCATTTATGCGATTTAATGATTCCTAAGAGTGGATTCACTTTTACTTTAACTAGCTTTTAACTATACTGGACTGGTCTGATTATTTTTTTGATTTGGTAATAAATAAATAAAATAAGTAATAAAAAAATGAATGGTTTGTGCCGTGTATCAATGGTCAATCCCCGGTAGAAGGTTCCATCGGAACAATTATTTATTTCAAGGTACCTCGTCTCTTTGTTAATAATAAAAAAAACAAAAAGGAAGTGTGGGAAAAAATGACAAGAAGATATTGGAACATCAATTTGGAAGAGATGATGGAAGCAGGAGTTCATTTTGGTCATGGTACTAAGAAATGGAATCCTAGAATGGCCCCTTACATCTCGGCAAAGCGTAAAGGTATTCATATTACAAATCTCGCTAGAACTGCTCGTTTTTTATCAGAAGCCTGTGATTTAGTTTTTGATGCAGCAAGTAGGGGAAAAAGCTTCTTAATCGTTGGTACCAAAAATAAAGCAGCGGATTCAGTAGCATCAGCTGCAATAAGGGCTCGATGTCATTATGTTAATAAAAAATGGCTCGGTGGTATGTTAACGAATTGGTCTACTACGGAAACGAGACTTTCAAAGTTCAGGGACTTAAGAGCAGAAGAAAAGATGGGGAAACTCAACCGTCTCCCTAAAAGGGATGCAGCAATGTTGAAGAGAAAATTATATACCTTGCAAACATATCTCGGTGGGATCAAATATATGACGGGATTGCCTGATATTGTGATCATCGTTGATCAGCAAGAAGAATATACAGCTCTTCGAGAATGTGCTATTTTGGGGATTCCGACGATTTGTTTAATCGATACAAATTGTGACCCAGATCTCGCAGATATTTCGATTCCAGCCAACGATGACGCTATAGCTTCAATTCGATCGATTCTTAACAAATTAGTATCCGCAATTTGTGGCTATATAAGAAATCGTTGATTTAAGATTAAGAATAATAAGAATTATAAGATTATTTAATTATTGGGCAACTCCATAGATTTATTGGATCGGTTACAATTTTTGCATTTTAAAAAAGAGATAAAAAAAAGAACTGGGGATATTGATATATATATTATGATGTTATGTGATTTCTTGGTATCCTAAATATACGATTAATGATTCACGTTGGTGATTTGAGAAAGAAATGATTGAATCAAAATAATTCCTTTTTTTGAAGTTCAATTTCTATCAGAGGACAATATGAATGTTATACCATGTTCCATTAAAACACTCAAGGGGTTATACGATATATCGGGTGTAGAAGTAGGCCAACATCTCTATTGGCAAATAGGAGGTTTACAAATCCATGCCCAAGTACTTATCACTTCTTGGGTCGTAATTGCTATCTTATTAGGTTCAGTCATCATAGCTGTTCGTAATCCACAAACTATTCCGACCGACGGTCAGAATTTCTTCGAATATGTCCTTGAATTTATTCGAGACTTGAGCAAAACCCAAATTGGAGAAGAATATGGTCCTTGGGTTCCTTTTATTGGAACTATGTTCCTATTTATTTTTGTTTCTAATTGGTCAGGTGCTCTTTTACCTTGGAAAATCATACAGTTACCTCATGGGGAGTTAGCTGCGCCCACGAATGATATAAATACTACTGTTGCTTTAGCTTTACTCACGTCAGCGGCATATTTTTATGCGGGTTTTACTAAAAAAGGATTGGGTTATTTCGAGAAATACATTAAACCAACTCCAATACTTTTACCAATTAACATCTTAGAAGATTTCACAAAACCTTTATCTCTGAGTTTTCGACTTTTCGGGAATATATTGGCTGATGAATTAGTAGTTGTTGTTCTTGTTTCTTTAGTCCCTTTAGTAGTTCCTATACCTGTTATGTTTCTTGGATTATTTACAAGTGGTATTCAAGCTCTTATTTTTGCAACGTTAGCCGCGGCTTATATAGGCGAATCCATGGAGGGTCATCATTGACTAGTTTTCGAAATAGTATTTTTTTTTAGCTTCTCCGAATTCATGCATGATTCAAGATAATTTGCTTGGTTGGAGAACAGAACATAATAGATATTAATACGTATTAATATACGACTTCGAGTCGTAGAAAAGAAGATGGACGATGTTGCGAAATAAAAAAAAGATGGTTTGGGGGGTCACACTGAGTGTATGTAATGTCTATAAGTCCAGCCACTTTTTATGTGAGTTTCGAGGAATGATTCCAGAATCTGATTCCATATAAAGTTTACGTTAGAGAAGAAACAAATGTATATGTAATACAAATGTATATGTAATATTAGATATTCACTTGTTATAGAGTCCCTATTCCCTATAGAGTCCCTATTCCCTATATATAAGATATAAGCCCTTATACTTTACTTATAATACTTTACTTATATCAACACTTCTATCAACTTATACTATATATAATTACTATATATATACTATATATATAATACTTAATATCAATATTAATAATATCAATATTAATATTGATATTATATATTGATATATATATTCATATATATATATATATAGATATTAGATATCCATTACATATATTGATTTGATTGCTGTTTACTACATTTAGATGGATTCCCATATAAGTCCTTTTTTTTGTCTGTGATTGTGAATTGGCTGAAAAAACAGATGAATTCAAAGATCTAGAAGGGTAAAGAACTAAAAATTGAATGAAGGAATAGTTGGAAAGAAATGCAATAACTAGACTGGAATTATATGTCTAGGGATTTACAAAAAGTGTATAAATTAAAAACTAGATATCAAAGTAGTTCTGACGATTCATCAATATTATCATTTCAATTCGTCGTTTTTTATTATTTCGATCCAATACATCTTAATGATAAAATAAAAGTAATAATTCATTGGTTGATTGTATCATTAACCATTTCTTTTTTTTTTCATGCGAGGAACTTACCATGAATCCACTGATTTCTGCCGCTTCTGTTATTGCTGCTGGATTGGCTGTAGGGCTTGCTTCTATTGGACCTGGAGTTGGTCAAGGGACTGCTGCAGGCCAAGCTGTAGAAGGTATTGCGAGACAACCAGAAGCAGAGGGTAAAATACGAGGTACTTTATTGCTGAGTCTAGCTTTTATGGAAGCTTTAACAATTTACGGACTGGTCGTGGCATTAGCACTTTTATTTGCGAATCCTTTTGTTTAATCCTAGAAATTTTAAAAGTCCCTTAGATTACATACTTTATTTTCTTATTTTATTAACTTTAAATTGCCGTTTGCTTCTTCAAATTATATCAACACTTTACTCTTACAATTACTTATTTGTTGAGACCCAGGAAGGACTGATTTGAGGATGAGGAATTACCGGATCCGTTCGTTTTCTTCCTTCCCGTCCTTAGCTTAGTATAATGGAAACTTTTTTCCTTTTATTTTAGGAAACATTTCAACAAACAATATTTTTCTCAATTGAAATGAGACCTAAGACCTAACCTAAATGAAATTACTAGATTAAATTTATTCCCATTAAAAAAGGGAAATTCAATTAATAAAAAAATAGATCAAAAAAGAAAGGGGCGAGCAAAGTGATAGAAAAAGAACTTTGTTCTTTGTTAGCCCTATCTATAAGAGGAGAGCATATGAAAAATGTAACCGATTCTTTCGTTTTCTTGGGCCACTGGCCATCCGCCGGGAGTTTCGGGTTTAATACCGATATTTTAGCAACAAATCTAATAAATCTAAGTGTAGTAATTGGTGTATTGATTTTTTTTGGAAAGGGAGTGTGTGCGAGTTGTGTATTTCAAGAATAGGTTGGATCCATCCGACTGCACTTTATTTATAGTATTTTTAGGATAAAGAAGAAAAAAGGTGCACGATCTCGACGAATTACTTCTGAATAAATTAAGAAATCATATGTAAGAACCATAGCATTTCGTAACTCATTGGTAAATCAACTTTGATTCTCTATAACCAATAATGCGAGACCATTAACATGGTTAAAACTAAACTGTTTGAAGTCCAGGCAAAACATGGTATTCTTTCTACGACTACATTAGTACTGAAATTAGTACCGAAATGGTTTAAAAATGAATAGGTGGTAATTTATCTGATATAGAACACTCATATCAATAAAATGATTTAAACCATTTACTATAAAATGGGCATTTGCCCTTTTTATCTTATCCAATGCCGAATCGACGACCTATGTATAAAAAAAGCGGAATTTTTTGGATTTGAAGAAAAAATAGCAAAATTCGAAATTTGTATTTGAAACTAATTTCATTAAATGAATTTTGAATTAAATAAAGATAAAGAAGAAATACAAATAAAGAAACAACTTTGCTGACAATTATAGATTTTTGTCTGGTCGGAAGAGTCCTCCTAATAATTATTCTGGTCTTGTATCAATTTCGACATCCTTGAATACAAACAGAAAAGAAAAGAGAGGGTAGGCTCATTACATTAAAAAAAGATATGGGAATACCCATAAAAAATCAAATAAATAATTGAGCGTGAGAGCCAAATGAATCGAAAGATTCATGTTTGGTTCGGGAAGAGATCATAAAAGTTGTGAAATTAATGGTAAGATAATCTACTTTCATTAAAAGATTTATTAGATAATCGAAAACAGAGGATCTTGAGTGCTATTCGAAATTCGGAAGAATTACGTAGAGGGGCCATTGAACAACTCGAAAAAGCCCGAGTTCGCTTACGGAAAGTGGAACTAGAAGCAGATGAGTATCGAATGAATGGATACTCTGAGATAGAACGAGAAAAAGAAAATTTGATTAACGCCACTTGTGATAGTTTGGAACGATTAGAAAATTACAAAAATGAAACCCTTCATTTTGAAAAACAAAGAGCAATGAATCAGGTCCGACAACGAGTTTTCCAACAAGCCTTACAAGGAGCTCTAGGAACTCTGAACAGTTGTTTGAATATGAATACCGAGTTACATTTCCGCACTATCCGTGCGAATATTGGTATTCTCGGGGCCATGGAAGAAATAACTGATTAGCCCTTCAACTTTTATTCAAATTTTTAATTTAGGCATTATTTTTTTTCCTTTTGCTTCCGAAAAAAGAATAAAGAAATACTAATGGTAACCCTTCGAGCCGACGAAATAAGTAATATTATCCGTGAACGTATTGAACAATATAGTAGAGAAGTCAAGATTGTGAATACTGGTACCGTACTTCAAGTAGGCGACGGCATTGCTCGTATTCATGGTCTTGACGAAGTAATGGCAGGTGAATTAGTAGAATTTGAAGTTGAAGAGG